CTATTTGGTTACCCCCGGGGCCGGTACTGAAATAGAAGGCTTTCCTTTCCTGCGGGGTCAGACTTTCGTCGTAATAAAACGAACTTGACTTCGACCTAGTAGCAGGTAAACTCCCAATTTCATAGTGAATTCTCGAGACTGGTTTGAGGGTGTAGTGGTTTTACCTGTAGAGTCTAGCGTACCAGCTTTCGTGTGAGAAACCCTGGCTATACTGGAGAATTCTCGCTTTGAGTTCACATCCCCTGCCCTGAAATCATATAGTAAAGTCTAGTCTATCTGCTCCACCTATCGAAAACTAGCTGGGAAAGGATCTAAGTTAAGCATTTCATCTCGTAAAAAGTAGACTTTCAGAAACAGAAGGGGAGTCATAAAAGTCCATTTTTCTGGCCTATTGTAGCATAGATCTATTGCTTATAAGATGTTAGTTTCTCCTGATTGAACGATTTCTTTCCTATGATACTGAAAAGTCAGTCCCGTCTCAGGTTAAGCCGTGGCAAGGAAGCAATCCTAAAGAATTGCGGGATTCGGTCTCATTTGATCCATTGGCCGATCTTATCTTCTCAAAATGAGATCATACTGACAGTACGATTGACAGGGCGAAAGATGGTGTCGCCGCGCCTATGCTTGAAGGGAGACGAAATGGAGACCGATCCTGGTGCGATCGAGAATCAACCGAATGGGCCTCCTCAGTGGGTAGATCGAGGTGTACAGCCTTACCTTACGGTTGCACGAAGGCATAAGCAATGGAAGTCGGAATCCACGGTCGATGGCGATGTTCACCAAGGAAGATGATTTAGGCCCCCAAGCCCCAGTTCCGCGAGATCAGACCAAAGATATACCATTGGAAGACGAAAAACCAAGCCCCAGCTCCGCCCCCCACTGCATGGACAATAGGAACAGAGCTTTATCTCCGATTGGGGGCGTGCATTTAAAAGAAGTTTGATGATGCGAACTACTGCTTAAAGGTTGTCCTGCTCCATCCGAGGGTGAAAGGCCATTGTTTAAGGAAAAAGGGTTCCAAACCTTTCGTCGAAGACAGTTACCGACGATCTTTTGCAGATTAGAATTGTGCTCCGGGTAATAAGCCATCTGTGGAACTAAATAATAGGAATCAAAGAAAAACCCTCCTTTCCTTAGGTTAGGCTAAGCCTAAAGATGGCGCAACTTCATATTCTCATTCTGATCCTAGGAAACGTCTGTCTCAATAATCCAAAACTTCGGTTCGGAGCCGCAGAGGTACTACCCTACTATAAGGTATAGGGTCGCGAAAACCTACCTTTTCCTTATTAAATTAAAAAAGGGACTCTGGGTCCTATAACTGCTTGACTTAGTGCTCTTATTGAAGCCATACTCAGTTGAGGAAAGAAGAGTACCTGTCCACTCTAGTTATTCATATGCATATGGATCGTCACCTGCCACGACTGCAGGAATTGATGTGTCACCGGGTTCCTTCAGCGGATCAGACAATATAATGTCTCAAAACATTCGAAGGAGTCGTCGATCACTGATCACAGAGCTTCCCCAAAGATCCAAGAAGGCTCTGTAAGACCTGTGTTGAAGCCTCGAAAGTCCTTATGTCGGAGCCTCCGAAGCAGCTATTCCCGTTGCAATAGAAAGGAAGTCCTTAAACTACAGGGTTACGTACGCTGTAGAGCACGAAGAGACCCTTTCTTTATACTATATTGGGCACAGGTGCAGGACCATTCACAAGCCCTCCGCCTGCCCCGGGATCCTTTAGCTAGCCGGTGTTGGCTATTGGTGAAATAGAAATATGGTAAGATAAGAGTGGTCTTACATCGGCACGTGCTTATGAAGGAGCGTGAAGGACTTCGAGGCGATTGGATTGTCGAATTGATCACGCTGATGGCAGGTAACATATAAAAAGTGGTCCGGGAGCGTTACGGAAGGATCAAAAACGGGGCCCGGCCCAAGCGATGATACAGGTCAAGAGGGAGAGCGGAGCTATGAGTCGAAAGAGCAGGGCTAGACCTTTCATAAAGATATGAGTAAGGTCTGTCTGTCTCATTTATTTCGTATGTGATGTTCTAGTATTCCATTTTGCAAGCGTCTTCATCTTTTGAAACTTCGAATGTTAGAAGGAGCTAAATTAATAGGGGCTGGAGCAGCTACAATCGCTTTAGCAGGAGCAGCTATTGGTATTGGGAATGTTTTTAGCTCATTGATCCATTCTGTTGCACGCAATCCATCCTTGGCAAAACAATTATTTGGCTATGCTATTCTAGGCTTTGCATTGACTGAAGCCATCGCACTCTTTGCTCTAATGATGGCCTTCTTGATCTTATTCGTATTCTAAGAGATTCTGGATTCATTATCTAAGCGGATCAGGCGCCAACTTCCTTTCTTCAAGAGAGAGATGATCGAATGAAGATTTCTCGTTATATAGGAAAAAAGAGATCAGGCCAGGTAGCAAAGTTCGGCTAGAAAGATCATAAGATAAGAAGTGTTCTTCTGCTGCTTGCTTGCATCTTCTCTGAAAGAGAAGAAGTGCTTTAGTTTAGTTCTTTCTTAACGGCTTAATAGGTGTAGCTCTGTAGCTCTTGCTAGGGAGTGAAGAGGAAGGCGATGGTCAAAAGGAAGAATGAGCACTATGCCAGCTAGTCTTCATCTTGCTTGAAGGCTATCCCTTTCTTGCTTTCTTGAAGGATATCCATTCATCCCCAGGTTTTCTTAAGAGAGTTCCCTTCCAAAGAACTACGGAAAACTTTATCCCAAACTAGGTAGGGTACGTAGGCAGCCAGCTAAGCTTTCGCTTGGTCCAGTTCTCAAAAGAGCGAATACTTGAAGGAATGGCAAGTCGCTAAAGAGAGTAGAAAAGGTACCATAAAAGTGATCCAAAATGGACTTTGAAGACTCATATGGGGAATCACCAATGAGGCGGGGATAACGCGAAAAACAGAAGAAAAAAGGGTCCAATCCGGCGAAAATAGAATATCGAGCTAGCCATTTTTTTGCCTATGATAAGGGAGTGGGCTCTCACCATAGCACAGCGCTTTTAAGGCTTTCTACTTCGTGGAAGGGACCGTAGATAGACGACCCACTTGAGGGTGCTCCACCTATTCTAATAGTTGCTCTTATGATGCTCCTATCTGTAGGCACACATTTCTTGAAATTCAATCCGTATCGCAAAAGACTTCGTTAAACCTTGGCTAAAGAGCATTCTCTGCGGGTGGTAACTCGACTCCATTCCTTAGCTTGTTGTAGATGGTCTCCGCATTAGTCTTATAGCCGTAACTAGATCAAGAGCTAGATCTTAACTCTTCGTTCTGGAATGAAACTCGCTTGAAAGAAAGATGCAATCGAAGTCGCAAGCTTTGGTCTTTCTCGGGCATCTTTCTCTTTGCCCTACTCTTCCGGATGAGATATCTTAGCATAGATCGGGCTATGAAGCCTTATCTGCTCGTGCTCGATTCGTTCATTACGGTACCCAATTTGCCCAGACCCTTCCTATCGTGTGGTTAGGCTAAGCGACTAGTCTAACCGAACCCATGACTGCGTTAAAGCACTGTGGCTGCTGCTTAGATCAATATAGGAAGAAAGGACACTTGAATGGAATGCTCCAACCAAGGAAGTGATCGAAAGGTGAGACCAGTTGAATATCGTCACTATCCATAGTTACATACAAGTATATAACACATAGAAATAGAAAGGCGGGATGTACATGATGCGTACGTGTGGGTATATAACACCTCATTCAAGAATGTTGGTTTTTCCATATGGAAAGAAGGTTTTTTGATGCTTTCCTGTTGAGAATGAAGAAGAGGAAGGTCACTAGTTGCTTAGGGACCCAAAAAGCAAAATAGAGAATCCTTTTTACATAACAGAAGAAGGGCGGAAAGTAGTTCCTTTTAGATCTCCGTCCGATAGCAGGACTTTTCCACAATGAACCGAGTCAGGTGCCCCTCGCTTACCTATCGAATGAGGAGCTGGCAGAGGTGTGTGAACAAGCCTCTACTTCAGTGGGATTTTGTTCCGACCAACGTTGGGGGTTCCATTCCTAGTTTTTAGATACCCTACCCTATTTTATTCTTGACGACTGATGGATGACAGATCCCGCAGCTCTACTCTTAAGAAAGCTATTCTTTCAACCTCCCGACGAACTACCATGCCATTCTTACTTCAAACGGGCTCCCCCCCTACTTGAATGTATTTGATTGACCTAAAAGACGAAAGAAAGATATTCAAGTTTCCAGGATCTCATTGAGAAAACGAGAATTCAAAATCAAGAGAATCAAGTGACCGGCATGAGTTGGGTTCCCCATAGAAGAATTGATGAGAAGAAAAGAGCAAGCAATGAATCGGATGGATATACCTGGCATTAGTATACGTGGAAGGGACCAAGTAATGATGTGGAGTAAAAAGAGTCTACCGCGACTACCTCATAGGAAATAAATAGGAAAGAGAGATTCACTTAGGTTAGTTCCCCTTTTGCTCGGGCCCAGGGATTTACTTTCTCTAGCTTTCGTTCTTGCACATACCACCTTCACTTGCTAACCAATCCGATACATCGTCGCTTCTCTTTATAGAACTTGCTATTGATCAGCTACCTTTGCTTTGAGCTGACTTCATGCAAAAGATAGATTGATTGCAGGAGAGAGCAACGCAGGCCGGCTTGTTAGCAGGGCGCAACTGGACTTGCATGATCAGCCTAGCAATGTGGCACTTCAGGGCAGAGTTGCTGATTTGAGGAAAGAAGCATAGTTCCTGAATGAGGCTGAAAGGAACTTTTACCTCCAACAAGCCAAATGTTCCTATCTTAAAAATAGCGAGAAGTGCACTTCTTCCACGCCTTCTCGCTTCTCGTCTCCTAGCCCTCCTCAGCAACAGACCCCACTAAATAGTAAATAGGGGATGCATGCATGCTATTGGTCATTCCAGCTTTGGCTTTCGGCTTTGAACCCTTGACGGGCGTATCCGCTTTCCCGAGTCGCGCTTAAGGCTCTTCCCTTCTTATGACCCCAGAGCTACCTATCCTTTTTAAAAGAAAAAGACCTGGCCATTCCCCTTATTGATAGTAGCGCAATCGCATCCATAGCCCTTCCCCGAGGTAGAAGGCGAAGTCATATATCGACCTAGCCGGTATCCCTCAAGATCAGAAGATGAGGTCCGCTTCGGAGCTGCAGCGGCTATTTTGGAAACAAAAGTAGTGTTCCGAGGTGAAAGAGCAAGTACGGGGCTAAAGCCTTTCTTCAATTCATTCCTGAGCGTAGAGGACGCTTTTTCCGGGCATAGAAGGGCGGTTAGTTGGTATTGGTATTCGACCATGGTACAGAACGTAGGTTAACGAAACGGGGTTTAGAGAAAGATCAGTCTTTTTCTCTCGAGAACTTCCTCATGCAGAATTTTAATTTGATTGTTTTCAAATCATCTCTTTTTTGAAGAAGGGGTGTATTGATTCAAAGCGAAGAAACTATCAAATCGATCTTTCGAAAAGTGTATATAGAGAAAAAGTGTCATTAGGAGGCGCACGAAGCGAGGCCCGGACGGCTTCTCATTTCTTTTGAAAATGAGTGGGCAGAGGTAGGCGCTAGCCTATTCGATTTTGTTGACTTTCCGCACAGCAGCTAGACATCTCCGATCCGACTTTGCAACTAGGGACTCACTGAATTCCAGAGCAGAAGGTTTAGTCGGGTGAGACTCGATCTTTATTTTTTTATTTATTTTATGGCATTTCTCCGATTAGAGCAAACTCGGGACTCTAAGAATCAGACACCGGGTCGGCTAGGCTTTTATCCCACTCCGTCACCGTAGTAGCACACTTCGATCCTTTCACCAAAACTTCGATCATCCGGTCAAGAAAAAGGCGAGGTTCGAACCTTCGGGAATAAATGAGACAAAGTGCCTTGACTCATATCTTTAGGGCCGACAACTGTAGATTCACCAGGCACTATTCCAAGCGTGTACGTGGAAAAAAACATCTGTGGCTCAGCATTTCTTCTTAGTTAAAAAGTCCTCGGCTTACAATCGCTTAGCGCCGGGCGCGTCCATTCACACAGGGCGAATCCCCGGTCGTACCCCGGAAGTTAGTTAGCCTGTCCCCCAAAAGAAGACGGGAAGTCTGCTTGATAGAAGGGCTGGTTCAAGTGAATTCTGAAGTAAGGCTAAGGTAGCAAAAAGTGAAAGATTGTCACAACAGCAAACTCCTATTTCTATTCCCAAGACGGGGGGGTCCGCAATAAAGATTGGGCTAAGCCAAGCTACAATTGATCCAAATGTTGATTCAACTACGGAGCAGAGTTCCACAGAGATTCCATTTCCATCTTTTGATGCACCCGAGATGCCTTCAGGCTTTGGACAATCTTATTCTATGGAATAATGTCTTCTGCGGAATACCTTTCCGAAGAACCAAACCCGCCGTCGTGGAGCAATGAAGTAGGAATGCCGGGAAGTAGCAGCCAGAGCTTGCATTAGATGCAGAGGCGTCGCCCTCTCTCTATATGAGATTAGTTGAGTAGAGATGTACAAGTGTGTGTGTGGTGCCAGCTAGGGAAGCCTGTGGAAGTGGTCGGTCTACGGGACGGTCCTCCAATAGCACATGTTTTGAGCTGAGCGGTAGTTAGCGGGGAGGGGCTTTCTGAGGCCAAAGGCTCTTTCTTTCGCGGTGGACTCTTAGTAGGCGGCTTTGGAGGCCCATGTGGACCGTGTGCCTGGGCAATAGATTCTCGTGTCTTTCCGGCAGGAATTCCGTCAGTGTAGACGCTGAGAGGACAAGACTCGCTTCCTTACATAAAGATCTTTCTTGAGAACCAATTCGAGAAATTCAATGTCATTGCCTTTAACCTCTTCTGGAGCTTCTTTTTGAGAGCCCTACTTCCTTTGATTGATAACCGACCCGATCCGGAGCTTCTTAAGCCTTATGCATAAAGCCTGGTTCAAGAATTGATCACTATTGTGGTGGCACGGATGTCCAAGGCATATTCTAGAGTGAGTCTACGTTTACTTAGTTTATTTATCACTTTCATTCTATTTCACATTTGACAACTTGTCCAACACATGTGTAGTCGCGCGTGGTGAATCTGGCAGGGCCGGTGTGGCTAATGAGCCCATTGCTGCTGGTATCGAAGCAGCGGACGACATCTACAGAAGAATTTCCACTCTATTCGCTTAAAGGAAAGAGGTCTTGTCAGAGCCTAGCTTCGGTAGTGACCCCGGATAAGGGCTTAAGTTGTATTCGCTCAAACAGCTGAGCTAGGTGGAAGTCTTTGTCTTGATCCGTCTGGAACGACTAGCGGCTTCTTTTCTTGCGATCTATCTTGACTCAAGGAAGTGACTTTTGCAATCCGTCTTCTCATGAGATCTCTTTCCTCGAACTAGCCTATCTTAATCTTAGGTGGAATAAAGGACAAAAGAGCCTATAGCCCGGGTGCCAAAGTCTTATTTAAAGAATAAATTCCCCCATCTATTTGATTTATTTTCCCGCCCGTATGGTATCTCCCTCCAAAGCTATATAGGAAGGGGCGATGGGAAGCGCCGAAGTGGATACTAGGATGCATCATATCTGGAGTAGGAGGGATTTGATCCATTTTAGGAGAGTGTTTCCGACGAGCTTGACTTCGACGTAGTAACTGGGTAATCCTCATTGCAAGGAGGTGCTCTCGTCTTGGCGGCTAGGAGATAGCTTATCTACTCGAATAGGATTTTTTTCCTTGCTGATACGAATGCCACCAGTGGTTGTTCACCTGGAGTCCTCGATCCGTTATGCCCCCTAGAAGCCCAACGTCGGTAATCACGTGAGTTTAGGCTCTGCAAGACCTATCATACATGAGCATCTGTTACCATGCCATTTGCATATATGAGATGGTGCCCTGGAGGCAGGATCTTAGGTTGGCCAGGAGTACCGGCTGCAATAGGTGACTCTGAGGGAAGTTCGTCCACTGGGACTTTCCCCTTTCACCAAGCTTGTGCTTCTGGTTAGACGGCTGTTCTATACTCTCTTTGAGAAAATAGATCTCTGGACCTTGTCCAACCAACTCTGGGTGCGGGCAAAAGATGCTTCGTTACTTCCCATACATACCCCCCCGCGGTAGCACACGCGGCGGTCCTCCAACAGAGCTTTTTCCTTGACTTTCCGGACTGGAAACGCGGTTCCAAAAGGCCGATCTTGAGAAGTATTCTCTGTTAGCTGCTCCTGCAAGTGACTCTTAGGCTACTCTTTTCCCTTCTTATTTATTCTGCCTGGTCGAACCTGGATAGCCTCTCCTTAAGAATGTGATGCTGTGAGTCAAGTACAGGCTGGAATCACAATGTTGCAACTTTAGATCGCCCAACTGGCCTGACCTAGTCGAATGACTCGGCTCAGTGATGGCATAATTTCTTCTTCTTCTTATCCCATACATATATATTGCCCCTTTCTGATAAATAAGCAGATGCGGCTGGTTCCCACGAAAGAGGAGATGGTCGAGACTCCTGTGCTGTTTAGGACCCTTCAAAGGTAGGTGAAAAGCCGCTCTTTCTATACGATCTTCTTAGGCTGATCTCCTGGAAGATCAAATGGTTTAGGGTCCTCTATTCTGGAGGATTTAGAATGCTAAAAGCCTAAATAAAAACTTGAGTTCGGAGCCTCATATGTTGTCTCCCACCCTCAACGAGGGCTCCAAAGCCTCGGCTTTCCTTAGTTAGACCGGCAGGGGACGCATCACAGCACGCAGGAGTTGAAGAAACTTCTATTTTGGCACTTACAAAAGGAGATTGGCGTGCTACCGGTGTGGTGGCAAGAGTGGCACATCGCGAAAAGTCGAGAGTTAGTATAGATTCTCCTTAATATGATAGGCTATACCTGCCAACATCTTCAAAAAAATGAGTGGGCCAACATGCGTGTGTAGGCTATGGTTACGACCTAACCATCTTCTCTTTCTTCACAAACAAAGGGCGGGAGCTTTCTCGCTCCCATCGGGTCGGTATTCCATTGCTGCTGAACATTCAGCGGCCTAGCGCCCCTCGTCCGCCCCAGTATTATTTCATTTTGGACACATAACCCTTTTTCCACTGCTTGCCATTTCATGTTTGGAATCGGGTTCGTGCACCGAAACCTTTGTCTCTTGCTCAACAATCTTTCCCTTTTCAAAAACCATATTGGAAGTGCTCAACTTCGTGTTCGAAAGTGGAAGTCTCTGTCTCATCATCTCCCCTAGAACTAGAAGAAGAGTAGACGCCATTCCGGCATGCCTATTCAATATCTGCACGCGGGCCTATCCTATTCCATATCCGCGGGTGGTTTGGCTAAGTCACTCTCCGCAGAGTTCGGATTCGTAACCACAATTCTCTGTACACCACAATGCTCCATCGGGTCACTCTGTTTCCAGGGGTTCATACGCCCTTCCGTTTGGTGAAGGAAAGTCCCCTCTCCGGCTCCGTTCTATCTAATTATTAGCGCTATACGGAACATTGTCCCAAACTCGAAAAAGAAATTTCATGTCTTGAAAGCCTCGAATACTTCGGACTTCTATTTCAGAAAGTAGACCCATACTTTCCTAGAGTCATCATCAATAAAAGTCACGAAGTAGTGTTTCCCACCGATGGATGAGACGGTCGTTGGTCCCCAAACATCAGAGTGAACAAGCTAAAGTTTCTCCTTCTTTGGGGTTCTTCCACTTGTTTGAAAGCTTACTCTTTTCTGCTTTCCAAATATGCAGTCTTCACACATGTCAATTTCAATTGACTGAAGACCTGGTAGTTTCCCTTTGGAGTGCATGATCTTAATCCCTTTTTCACTCATGTGGCCAAGTCTCCGGTGCCCCAGATTAGGGATTTCATTGTCTGCAGCTACGGCAATTGAATAGTTTGCCCCTGCTGTCTTGTAAAGAGTACCACTCTTTTTTCCACGAGCAACCATCATTGCACCCTTTGAAATCTTCCAATTATCACCGTGGAAGATCGTTGTGTAGCCTTCACTGGCCAACTGGCCTACTGAGATTAAGTTCTTTCTCAGGTCGGGAATATGTATGACATTCTGCAATTCCCAAACAGACCCATTCAACTTAATCTTCACTACATCTTTACCAACAATATCACAAGATTGTTCGTTACCAAGGTCAACTTTTCCAAGGTTTCCGGGGACATATTTCTCGAAGAATTCTTTCTGCGAAGTAGCATGGAAGGATGCTCCGGAGTCTAACACCCAAGACTCTTCCTTGCTCTCCAAAGAGCCATATTAACGCATCATCTCTTCCTGAGGGAGGTGGAAGCAACATTTGCCTCAGCCTTCGCCTCCTGATTCTTCGGCGCATTCTTGCACTGATTTTTGTAGTGCCCGTAAATCCCACAATTCCAACACTCGACAGTCTTCGAGCTGTGGGAATTACGGTTATTTTTTGGACTTTGTTTGGCTATTCCCCTTCGATTTACCGCGTCCATTTCCTCTGGTTTAATTTCTGGAAAGGGTGTGTTGAAAGTAAATACAAATTGGAAATGACTTCAAAATATGGAATTAATGGATTTACGGCCGTTTTGATTCCGAATTTTGATGTAAACTGGTATACGAGAAACCGATAGCAATAGATGGCGTATTTCCGACACTAAGAACACAGTTCCTGACAATGAACGAAATGCCCGAGCGGGCGCCAATATGTAATTGTTTTTCATGTTCTCTAAAAGAAAGATTTTTTTTCGATTCTTTTTGGAAAGTCTTTAGACTCTCAAGCCCTAGTACCTTGATTTACCGGCAGAGGGTCTTTGTCCCTAAAAGACTGGGCTAGTAGGGAGACCCTGGTAAAGAACGTTGGTGGTATACCATACAGATTGACTAAGGTAGTTCGCTGACTTTCACTAGTTCACTTCGGTGGTTAAACGGCTTTGTCGCTTTCCGGTTAGGAGAGTTAGACGGGGGTTTCGCCTTTGAAGCAGAATTGGTCTTCGATCGCAGAGAAGCAGGCTGGCATTTCAGCATTCAAAAGCGAAAGTCAAGAGCTAGAAGACCCAAAGTAGCTACAGAGCTCTTCTTCCCTCGTAAGCTAATTAGTTAGTGGGGAAAGCGGCTGTTAGATATTTGGTTTGAACCGATTCCACCCCACCATTAAAGGTATTCGATCCATGACCTAAATAGACCGGTTGGGACGAGGGAGCGATAGAATAAAAAAGTAGTGGATGGAGATGAAAGATCTTAATGCTTTTATTAACCGTCTTTCGCAATCCGGGTCAAATGACGTCGAACGAAATCATTCATAAGATGAGAGCACATAGGCTCTGACAAGACCTGACTATACTCTTACCTGATATGAGCCTGTTCTTGAACAGAAGTAAGCCAGGTGAGCTTCAGAGTCTTCTTATTACGCTCGTCCTTCTCTCTGCCTTTACAAAGTCCACTTTATTAGTAGTATCAGTAGCTTTAGTTGCTCTTATTTATCTTCCTACTAGCTCTTCCAAGAACTGGAAATTCAAGTACAGGAACAGAAATACCGTCAAAGGAAAGAGATTTGGCAGGGAAGGGCCTAGCTCCAATGATGGATAGTACTACCAAGGTTCAGGCATATAGTCCATTTCGGATTCGATACATCTCGACTAGCATATTCGGAAAGGAATGACCAGCTATTATAGGATGAGCCAATTGAATCAAGAAATTACATTTACATATAGTAGAGTAGAAAGGATCCCGTTAAAGCGAAAGCATCAAAAAGAAAGGTTTGAAGACGCTTAGTACAACGTACTAAGGCTTGAAGATCAGGTCTAGCGATCCCCCTATAAATAAGTGGCGAAGGAGCGTCGAAGATGTGAACCTACTACGTTAAAACAAGTCAAGTCTACTCGGCCAAAACTGTACGACCACAGGCCGTCGAATAAGAAGAAGCAGTCGGAAGCAAAGGCCAAGTCAAATCCAGATCAACCCAATCCAATTTCAAAACTCCTTCAATAGGCGAACATTGGTGAATGTTGGAGAAGGGGATTTACCATCAATTCGTTCTGTCTCAGGTAATGCCAATTGAGCGAAATCAGGAATCTCAGACGAAAAGGCTGAGATACCTAACAGCTAACAATTTCATTCATCCCCAATTCTTCCTTTCACTACTTATGAGTTATCGGGCAGCTCGTTAGGTGCCTATGTTCTTTATGTGGTATCTGTAGGTTCTGAAGCATTCTTTGTGGTGCTACCAGGACTAGTATATGAATGAAATCTGTAGGCTCCATATCTGCCAGGTTATGGATGCTACTAACACTAAGTTTCAGGTGCTAAAGTTATGCTAGTCAAGTTCGTGAAAAGAGTGACCATTTGGTCATTCATCTGGGAGTATCTTCAACTCAGGCTTAGAAGGTCCCTACAAAGAAAAAGAAGTATGGCTCTAGTCTTGCAGTCCAAGTCCATAGCTTCGATAGTCTCCCTTAAACCGAGGGTGCAACTCATAGTGGTCTAATCTCATCTCAGCGAAAGTACGAAACAAGACGAGAAGCCTATTATACTCCCAGCCCTCTTCCCACTCTCAGTCAAGTCTCTGTCTAATCTTCTTCCTAGCAGCTATTGAATCCGCCCAGGCTCGAGATACCTAAAGTATTTAAACATACCCTGTCCCCCTTTTCACAGAAAATGGAGAGATGAATTGATGTATTTATTGAATCCGTCGGGACTGACGGGGCTCGAACCCGCAGCTTCCGCCTTGACAGGGCGGTGCTCTGACCGATTGAACTACAATCCCAGGAGAATTAGGTGTACAGCCTTTATGCTTTTTTTTCTCTTCATTCGAACCATTTATTTAGTTTCGCCGTGTTGTAACAGAGACACGATTATGAGAATCCATCTTTCTAAATGCAGTAGCCTCATAGTGGGCTAATTCATGAATTGAATCATGACTATATAAGCTATTCTGATATGTTGAGATTCCATATAGATGAAATCGTGGAAGCGGGCCTTTGATTTCCTTGGACCACGCAAGAATTCGTCGTCCGATTGAATCTGCTTGTTCCTGGATGCTCTATAGAAATCTATCGCTATTCCTCTCCTCGACCGATAAAGCTTCATTCCGAATCACAAGAGCAATTTCTTTTTTGAATGTTCGTTTTCGTTATGGTAATGCAATGCAAGAGGTCGGAAATCAGGTTGTTTCTGATGATGAAAAGAACTTTTTTCTTATGTGAAATTTATGAAAACCCGAAATGTCGGTAATCTTAGAAGACAGCTGTCGGTATCTGATGGTCAGATACCTACGGTCGGTATATCTTTGAAAGCTCAGACGGAGAGAATAAACGGACTCCTCGAGGGCTGCTTAAGCCACTTTAGTGCAAACCAGAAGGACTGGAGCTGTTGGATGTTGCTCAGTGCTGCTATAACTTAACAACCAAAAAGCTCTGCGTCGAACTTCAGCCCCTTCGAGTTGGCCACGGGGCCCTCTGACGCCCCACACCATTGCGACAGGCGGGGGCTTGCCCATCAGCCTACTTTGATTTGACAAGAGGTGGCAGGAGCGCAACGACCTAGCCCAAAGCCCTACTTAAACAACCTAAAGGCTTGGCTTGGCCCGGTCTGAAAGTAGACCTTGTAGAAAAGCGGATAGGAGAGGTAGCCTATAGACTCAAGCGACCAGCTCGGTGAAAACTCACCCCTATTCCATGTGAGTCAGTTGACTTCGATTAGACCAGACCCACCCAGAGAGGAACGTGCCCACGAGGGCACCACCAGAGGAAAATAACGTAAAGTAGAAAGGAACAAGGTCTTACGGCACGATCACTATATCTTTTCTTTTTCTTTCCTCTATGGAAAGAGGGGATGATACGTGGCCGTGGTATACCTGATCGTTTAGTCAACGAGACGTACGTAAGTCGACATAGCTCCATGTATATCTTCTTTGGAGCTAGAACCAATCAATAGAACGAAATGAAATAATGGTAAGCCTAGGTAGGGCGACGAACATGGCTCAAGAGTGGTCTATACAAAGCCCTTCTCTAAAAAAATGCTACGCTCCGCGTGTCACGAGATATGGAGCGTTCTAATCGAAGAGTCATACCTCTCGGACTTATTACAGTAAGGCCAATGCACCAGCCAGCCAGTGTGGTGGCGAACACGCTGTGCTGTAAGCTAAGCTGTTCACCTTGTAGACTTAGAAGATATATAAAGTGTGCCGTGCGTGATTCATAATATTATATAGTATATTATTTCACTTAGCCCGCCTCTCCCATGACTTTCCGGACCAACCAACCCGGATCTGCCCCCGCAAGTCTTCTCTTTTGGGAGCAGAGCATGCAGCAAAATCGAGCAATGGATCTTAGAAGAATTCCACTTTAAAGCACGACTCTTTCTATTTCTGCGCTGGCATTTGAATTCTCTCCTTCCTCTTTCAATCGAAAGACTCGATGCAGATAGCTCTGGTGGCCCCCGCTTCTGCCTCTATCAGGCGGCGACAGAACCCACCTTCACAGCCACAGTATGGAGGTTAATTAACCTTAATCCGCACTACAACCAATCCAAATTTTCTCCAGATCGATATATGATGCTAAACCGAGACCGAGATAGAGAGAGGGCTTCCCCTCTGTTTGTTGTCTCTTCGAGACAAATCATATGAATGGTGCTAATTCCAATGTTCTTTCTAGTCTCGTTTGGTTTCGAGAGCATCCCTCTCCCCGTCCCTTACTCGTTCTTTTGAAAGCCGTCATCCTGGATTTTCTTTTCGTATGCCGGGGAAAGTACCTAACCTTTATACATGAATTTGGATTTTCCTCCTCGGGTCTCTATAAAACTGAATGAAAAGCCCGGGTGGAAGCACAGCACAAAAGGGGAGAGAAAAAGACAAAGGGGGGAAGAAGTCTAGTGCTAGTTCTTACTGACACTTCTTTATCTAACTTTAATTTTAGAGTGCTTTCTTTGTTCTCTTATTTATTTGGATTGAATGAAAGAAAGAAAAAACTTCCCTTTTTTTCCCTTCGACGAATTTCGGCTATGACCAATGCCCCACTAGCTGAATAGGCGTAAGAAAGCTACCTGAAAAAGGGCAAGGTGCACCTTGGATTGAACTCGACGAATTGCATTTTGCCAGAGAGATTTTTTTAGTTAGAAAGATTCTC